GCTATCAATCCGATTTCATAACTAGTTGGTACGTTCGAATAATAAAAAGAAGTTCTCTTTCTAATCCTATTTAGATTCTGTCGGGTGAATACAATCAAATACAATCAAACAGAATCCAATTCTGATGCAAAAATTCAAATTCAAAAATGAAATAGAAAAGATACAAAAAAAATCAATATCACTAAGGGTGGGTCGTAAACCTTATTAGATACCATTGACTCTGGTATCTAATAAGTTTTACCTACTATTGGATTTGAACCAATGACTCCCGCCGTATGAAAGCAGTACTCTAACCACTGAGTTAAGTAGGTCATTTATCATCCCAAAGAGAACCAAATGAAACCCATCCTGTCGATGGATTATAAATATCATATTACTTAATAAGCAATACTAATCTAAGGAATACCACTCAAAGAGATCAAAGATTGTTGATGTTGGATCATGGAATATTTATCTTGACAAGAATTTATCTACATGATAAAATATGTATCACAAGCACTAAGGGCTATAGCTCAGTTGGTAGAGCAACTCGTTTACACGCGCGCCAATGTTTTTCAAGGGAGTTCATCATACAATCAGAAAAATTGATCTTGTTGAGAAATCGATGTCTTACTCCATAACTTTGAGGGAACCATAGCCTGACAAAGAGTTCGGTCCAATTTGGACGCCCATTTAGGAGGTGCCAAACAGACCCCATCATTGATTTGAGATCTTGATAAGGTGAATACCCAGTCTATTCAATGCTAGGCATAATGAGTATAAGGACCTCAAAAAAATCTCTTTTCGTCATATGAACTTTAAGGTGTATGAAGTTTCATATTTTATTTTTTCAGCAGAACGATAGAGACTTCATTTAACTTAGGTTGATCTAGGCCAGAGACAGACCTACGTCAAGATAATCCCACCTTTGAAACACTTTGGTAATGCTCCCAAATAATGAATCAGAGCACATGGAGCCATTTCCTTATCTTTTTTTCTGTCAAGAAAAAAAATGGCAGACTAACTGATATAAATATCAGTTAATGAAAGAGCCCAATGCAAAAAAAAAATGCATGTTGGGTCTTTGAAACAGTTCAGATCATTTTAATAATAATAAGTTTGATCTGTTTTACCGAGAAGGTCTACGGTTCGAGTCCGTATAGCCCTATAAAAATGCAAAATAAAAAAAAAAATTGTATAATTTTCATTTCTTCATTATTATTTCTTGCTTGTAACTAAGTGAAATCCAATTATTCCTATAAGTTTACTCACGGCAATCGTTTAAGCAGATGAAAGAAAAAACGCATATCAACGGATCCAATCGATATTGATTTTTTCAATTGCGGATAAACAAACCAACCTTTCGTCATTAATCTTCGGAGACGAATTACATATTCATATCCACAATAAAAGAATTAGTGAGACTCCCTTTCTTTTGATATCCCCAATCTTATTGAATTTTGGAAGTCAAATCATTTCACGGGCCTGGTGAAATGAAAAACTACGAAGAGGAATTCACATGGATTTAGGAAGGGCCTGCTGTATTTGTGTACAAGCTAAAGTTTTTTGAAAAACGAATACCTTTGGTCACTTTCATTGTCAAATAGGCTTTCCTTCGTATACCTTACTTACCTCGACCTAGCGAAGCACAACACAAAAAAGGTAGTCTTCCTTTTCTGTATTCAACCAAGAAAAACCCCGCCACCTGGATTCGAATCCTAATACTATTATTAAATAATAATAATAAGGAATATACCAAGACAAGATCTTCTAAATCTTGAGATGGAAATTCCTATACATTCTCTTCTATTTGATTACTTGTTCTATTCTAAATCAATAAGAAAAAATAAGAAAAAAGACCTCCTGATTCTATTTATAGAAAAAAATAGAAATCTTTAAAGAATTTCTAATTAAAGAAGAAATAAGATAAGTAATTAATTTAGAATTCCCCGTCTTTAGAGAAAATCCTGGATGAAAACAAGAGAAACAAGAGAATTGTATAAGAGTAATATATAGTTTATAGTTAGAAGGTTCCACTAACTAAATAAAATGGAAATAAGTATAATGGAAATAAAATCGGATTCCAGTTGATGAATCTTGCAATGAGATATGCCCTACAATAAACCAATAAACAAAGCAAACTAGACGGTTCGATCAAAATGAATTCTTGTTTTGACTAAATAGTTATGGATGACTTGACAATTCCAATTCGAATCGACCAATCGAATCCGGTATATTTTCCACGTTCATAGGAGTGCGTTTATGTTTCTGCTTTACGAATATGATTTTTTTTGGGCATTTCTAATAATATCCATCCTTGTTCCTATTTTGGCATTTTTAATTTCCGGAGTGTTAGCCCCGATTAGCAAAGGGCCGGAGAAACTTTCTACTTATGAGTCGGGTATAGAACCAATGGGCGATGCTTGGTTACAATTTCGAATCCGTTATTATATGTTTGCTCTAGTTTTTGTTGTTTTTGATGTTGAAACGGTTTTTCTTTATCCATGGGCAATGAGTTTCG